GTTAAAAAATGTTGGATTTTTTAGCATTGAGAAATTTATCAAAAATTTCAATAGGGTTTGTCAGGCTAATATTTGGCGAGAAATTGCATGACAAATTGATGGGGTATGCATGTATATATATATATAATGCGGATAGCTAACCCATATTTCAACTTGTTAGCTCGCACGTTCTCGAACCTTCCTTGGTTTCGGGGTTTGACAAGGATAACAGGATTTGCTGAGCGAAGGGGGTAAGGGGGTTTGTCGACCAAAAGCCAAAAGGGGGAGCATATATATAAGGGTTAGTTGAAGAAGGAATGAATATGTTATGCACTTGAGTTATTAATATGTTATTCTTAAGTTATGTCTTTTAATAATTAACCTAATTTAATCCTAGCAAGGAAATGTTCAACCTTAATTCACTATTTGAGCCTGCACTCTGAGATGCAAAATGAAAGGAAACCTAAAAAAGAGAACCCTATGCATATAAAAGAACGCCCGGCATGTTGGGTAACGAGGAGTATGTAATTACACCATTAATCAGATGCCAGTATAATTATCCGAGGGTGGAGTATTTCAGTTATGTACCTGAAATAGGAACCAGATGCAAGGAATAGTTCACTTGTGCAACCCCCACGATTTGTGTCCCTGATTCTATCATGAATAGAATGCCTTCATGTAAACCAGTTGGTGGTCTCTTACTACATTAATATAGTGACAAGAAATCCTAGTTGTTTATTTCAAGGAAAGTGTTGAGATCCATTAGTAGGGGATAAACCTATATCCCAGGTTAAAATAAAATATTTGTGAGTTTTAATAATTAGCTTATGTACGTCTTAGACGTTAGTACTTGCTTTTAGGTTAAAATAATTGAATGCTGATAATACATAATATGTACATCATACAGACATGCGTTAAATGCATGTCTGTAAAGCCCTGGGGCTACTATCAGAAGATAGTTTAATTTAGAATTCTGGCTTTGGGAGCCAGGGGTGGGAGTTAAAATCTCTCTTTTCTGGGCGCTAGGGGGGAATTTAACCCCCGATCTTCGGATTACAAGACCGATGCTTTCAGGCTAAGCTACTAGGGCAAGCTCATTTTAGTGCTTTATTTTCTACTCATCCGGATAGTGGGATAAGGATTAGGAATAGAGCAAAGTATAGGACGGATGCGATTTGGCCAATGATGACGTATGGGTGTTCTACGGGTATTCCCCCGATTCATGTTAGAATGGCCATGTCTGCTACTAGGGTTCAGAATAGGAATTGGGTTAGGGGACGGAATGTTAGTCCTCGTTGTTTTGAGGTATGTAGAACGGGAACTACTAGAAGGACCAAAATTGAGAACAATAGTGCAAGAACACCTCCTAGTTTACTAGGAATTGACCGTAAAATGGCATAAGCAAATAGGAAGTACCATTCTGGTTTGATGTGGGGCGGAGTGACTAGCGGGTTGGCGGGCGTGAAGTTGTCCGGGTCTCCTAAGAGGTTTGGAGAAAAGAGAGCTAGGGATGTTAGGGCCAATAGCATGAGTACGAAGCCAAGGAGGTCTTTGTAAGAGAAGTACGGGTGGAAAGAAATTTTATCTGCGTCGGAGTTTAGTCCGGCTGGGTTGTTTGAACCTGTTTCGTGAAGAAACAGGAGGTGGAGGAGGGTTGCGGCGGCAACTACGAAGGGGAGAAGAAAATGAAATGCGAAAAATCGTGTTAGTGTCGCATTGTCAACTGAGAATCCCCCTCAGATTCATTGGACGAGAGTGTCTCCCATGTAGGGCACTGCTGATAGAAGGTTTGTAATTACTGTGGCACCTCAGAAGGATATTTGTCCTCAAGGGAGAACGTATCCGACGAAGGCTGTTATCATGACTAACAGGAGTAGGACTACCCCAATATTTCAGGTTTCTTTGTAAAGGTATGACCCATAGTATAGGCCTCGGGCAATGTGTAAATAAATACAGATGAAGAAGAAGGATGCTCCGTTGGCGTGTAAATTTCGGATAAGTCAGCCGTAGTTTACGTCCCGGCAGATGTGGGCTACTGATGAGAATGCGGTTGAAATGTCCGAGGTGTAGTGTATAGCAAGGAATAATCCTGTTAGGATTTGTGTAATTAGACATAGTCCGAGGAGGGACCCAAAGTTTCATCACACTGAAATATTAGAGGGGGTTGGTAGGTCAACTAGTGCATCATTAGCGATTTTAATTAGTGGGTGGGTTTTTCGTAGGCTTGCCATTATTGTTCTTGTAGTTGAACTACAACGGTGGTTCTTCAAGTCATTGGTCTCGGTTAAAATCCGAGCAAGAATTATGACCTATTTTATGTTTTTATTGTTGGTAGCTTTAATTGTGGGGTTGATTGCTGTTGCTTCTAACCCCACCCCCTATTTTGCTGCTTTAGGTTTGGTGGTGGCAGCAGGGGTGGGGTGTGGGGTTTTAGTTGGGTCGGGGGGGTCTTTCTTGTCTTTGGTCCTCTTTTTAATTTATTTAGGGGGTATGCTTGTAATATTTGCTTATTCTGCAGCTTTAGCTGCTGAGCCTTTTCCTGAGGCGTGAGGGAGTCGTTCTGTAGCTGGCTATGTACTAGTCTATTTGTTAGGGGTAATTTTAATGGCGGGGGTATTTTGAGGGGGGTGATATGAGGGGTCGTGAGTCATTATTGATGGGTTAAAAGAGTTTTCTATGCTTCGGGGGGACGTTAGTGGTGTGGCTGTAATATATTCTTTCGGTGGGGGGATGTTGGTTATTTGTGCCTGAGTCTTATTGCTTACACTGCTAGTAGTTCTAGAGCTCACTCGAGGTCTAAGTCGGGGCACGCTTCGTGCTGTTTAGATAATACTTAATAGGATGGCTAGGGTTATGGTTAGTAGAAAGATGGTTAAGTATGTTTTAATTATGCCCCGTTGGATATCACTTGTAATTTTTGATATTATTATTTGTGTGAGGGCTAGTCCTTTTGGGCCTGAGATTTCAAATCATGTTTGGTCGAGTTTAGTGGCAATTGATTGTCCCAGGGTTAGGTTAAGTTTTGGGGGAAGCCGGTGGATTATGGCGGGAAAGTATCCTAGCATATTTGAGAAATTATGTAGAGAAATTGTAGGGGTGATTTTAATTTGTTTATTAGTTATGGCTGTTAGCTCTATTGCCACTAGGAGTCCTGTAATAGTTACTATTAGGGCTGCTATTTTTAGGGTGATGGGTATTGTTATAACGGGTGTTTTTGAGGGCAGGAAGTTAGAGGTAATGATGAGTCCTGCAATAATGCTTCCTCAGGCAAGTCGTTTGATTGGGTTAATTAGTAGGGGGTTGTTTTCGTTGATTGGGGATAATGGGAGAAATCGAGGGGAGCCCATGGTTACAAAGAATACAACTCGGAGGCTGTAGACTGCGGTAAATGATGTGGCAATTAGTGTAAGGGTTAGGGCTCAGGCGTTGAGGTACGAGGTGTTGAGGGCTTCAATAATGGCGTCTTTTGAGAAGAAGCCGGCTAGAAAGGGGGTCCCTGTTAATGCCAGGCTGCCGATTGTGAGGTAGGTTGATGTGGCGGGTATAAGGTTGTGGAGGCCACCCATTTTTCGGATGTCTTGCTCGTCGTTCAGGCTGTGGATAATTGACCCGGAACATAGAAATAGCATGGCCTTAAAAAAGGCGTGCGTGCAGATGTGGAGGAAAGCTAGTTGTGGCTGGTTTAGCCCAATTGTAACTATTATAAGGCCCAGCTGACTGGATGTTGAAAAAGCTACAATTTTTTTGATGTCATTTTGGGTTAGGGCACAGGTGGCTGTAAACAGCGTGGTTAGTGCTCCTAAGCAGAGACAAGTTGTCAATGCCAGCTCGTTGTTTTCTATCAGGGGGTGAAGCCGAATTAGTAGGAAAATGCCGGCAACAACTATGGTGCTAGAGTGGAGTAGGGCAGATACTGGCGTGGGGCCCTCCATGGCAGAAGGGAGCCACGGATGTAGGCCGAATTGGGCCGATTTTCCTGTGGCTGCAAGGATGAGCCCAATTAGGGGGATTGTCATGTCGAAGTTTTTTGATAGAAGGAAAATTTGTTGAATCTCTCAGGAGTTTAGGTTCATTGCGAATCAAGCTATACTTAAAATTAGTCCGATGTCTCCAACTCGGTTGTAAATGACGGCTTGAAGTGCTGCTGTATTAGCGTCTGCCCGTCCGTATCATCAGCCGATTAGTAGAAAAGACATGATTCCTACACCTTCCCAGCCAATAAACAGTTGGAATATGTTATTGGCTGTGACGAGGGTGATCATGGCTACTAAGAATAGGAGCAAGTACTTGAAAAACCGGTTTATATTTGGGTCGGAGTGTATGTATCAGAGTGCAAATTCTAGAATCGACCAAGTGACGTAGAGGGCAATAGGGGTAAAAATTAGGGAGTAGTGGTCGAATTTAAAGCTAATGTTTGTGTCAAATATGTGTGTGTTTATTCAGTGTCAGTTTGTAGAAACGCTTTCTATCCCCTGATCTAGAAAGATTATGAGTGGCAGGAGGCTAACGAAGAATGCGGTGCTTACGGCGGTTTTGACGTGTGTATTTGCCCATTCTGGATTTTGTGGTTTTGGGTTTAGTGTTGTGAGTAGCGGGAACATGAGGATCGTAAGGACTAAAATGAGTGAGGATGATATAATTAGGGTTGTTGAATTCATAGCTTCCACTTGGATTTGCACCAAGAGTTTTTGGTTCCTAAGACCAATGGATGAGCTGTTATCCTTCAGAAGCGTGAGGAAGCCGCGGACTTTAACCGCGGTGCATAAGGATTAGCAGTACTTATTGATTTCCGTCCTTCCTTGGTGAGTAAGGAGATTTTAACTCCTGTCTTTAGAATCACAATCTAATATTTTGGTTAAACTATACTTACTAATAGCATCAGCCTCATATGAGTTCCGGCTTTGCTACGAGGAGAATTACTGGGATTAGGTGAAGGGCTATTAACAAGTGTTCTCGGGTGTGAAATGGTGGGAGTTTTGTGATGTGGCTGGGGGTTGGGCCTCGTTGAGACATAAGGAACATGTATAGGGAATAGCCTGCTGTAATTAGTGTTCCTGTTCCTGTAAGCACAATGGTTCATGGAGATCAGCTGAATAGGGTTGTGATGATTATAAGTTCTCCTATTAGGTTGGGGAGCGGTGGTAGCGCCAGGTTGGCAAGGTTAGCAATGAATCACCACACTGCTGTGAGCGGGAAAATTATTTGTAGTCCTCGTGCAAGAATTATAGTTCGGCTATGAGTCCGCTCGTAGGCCGTATTGGCCAGGCAGAATAGTATAGAGGATACTAATCCGTGTGCAATTATTAAAATAATTGCTCCTGAGAAGCCTCAGGGGGTTTGGATTAGAATGCCCCCTGCTACGAGGCCCATGTGGCTGACAGATGAATAAGCAATCAGCGATTTAAGGTCTGTTTGCCGTAGGCAGATGGACCCGGTCATAATAATTCCTCAGAGTGCTAGGACAATGAATGGATATACTAGTTCTTTTGAAAGGGGGTCTAGTATAATTATTATTCGCATTATCCCGTACCCCCCAAGTTTTAGAAGTACCGCTGCTAGTACTATAGACCCCGCAACGGGGGCCTCAACGTGTGCTTTGGGGAGTCAGAGGTGAACACCATATAGCGGCATTTTCACTAGAAATGCAATTAGGCAGCCCGCCCATCAGATTTTATGTCCTCAAGAGTTTAGTAGCAGTGGCTGGGAATATTGAATTACTAGTATGGATAAAGTTCCTGTGGATTGTTGAAGTAGGAGGAGTGCAACTAGGAGGGGCAGAGAGCCGGCTAATGTGTAAAAGAGGAAGTAGGTGCCTGCATTTAGACGTTCGGTTTGATTTCCTCACCGGGTGATAATAATTAGGGTTGGGATGAGTGTGGCTTCAAACATAATGTAGAATATGATGATCTCTGTGGCGCCGAATGCTATAATTAGAAAGGTCTGTAGTGAGGCCAGGAGCGTGATATATAGGCGTTGCCGGCTAACTGGCTCGGGGTTAATGTGATTTTGGCTGGCCAGAATTATTAGTGGGAGGAGTCAGCATGTTAGTACTAGAAGGGGGGTTGACAGGGGGTCTGTAGCCAGGTAGGTGTTGGATGCAGTTCATCCGGCTTCGGATGTTCACTTTAGTCATGTTAGGCTAACAAGGGCAATTGAAAGGCTATGGGCGGTTGTAGCTGTTCATAGTCATTTAGGGGAAATTAGTCAGATTGTTGGGAATAGTATGATTGTGGGGACTAGTACTTTTAACATTGTAGGAGGTTGAGGTTTTGCAGGCGGTCTGTTCCATGGGTCCGGGCCGTGGCTACTAACAGTGCAAGGCCTGTGCTTGCTTCACAAGCGGAAAAGGCTAATAGTAGTATAGGGGCTGTAGAGAAGCTTGTTGATTCAAATTGTAGTGCCCATAGGGCTAGGGCAATGAAAAGGGATAGTATTATTCCTTCTAGGCATAACAGTGCAGAAAGTAGATGGGTGCGGTGAAATGCTAATCCCATTAGTCCTAGAATAAATGCTGAGCTAAAGCTAAAGTGTACTGGTGTCATAAGGGGGTCGTGGACTTAAACCACAATTTTCTGAGCCGAAATCAGAGGTCTTGTTTTGGACTAACTCCCTTATTCTGCTCATTCTAAGCCTGCCTGGGTTCACTCATAGATTAGTCCTAGAGTTAATAAAATTAGCACTGAAGTTGCTCAAAAGAATGTTCCTGTGGGGTTGTGAAGCTGATCTCCTCAGGGGAGGGGAAGAAGAAGGGCAATTTCTAGGTCAAATAAGAGGAATAGGATGGCTACTAAAAAGAATCGTAAGGAGAAGGGGAGTCGCGCAGATCCTAGGGGGTCAAATCCGCATTCATAGGGGGAAAGCTTCTCTGCATCTGGGTTCATTTGTGGCAGTCAGAAAGATACGACTGCTAAAATTGAGGATAGGGCTATTGTAATAATAATAATAGTTGTAATTAAATTCATTATCTTTCCCTGGGGTTTAACCAAGACTAAATGATTGGAAGTCACTTGTACTAACTTTAATACTAGAAAGATATGAGCCTCATCAGTAGATGGATACGTACAGGAATAGTCAGACTACGTCAACAAAGTGTCAATATCAGGCAGCGGCTTCAAAGCCGAAGTGGTGCTCAGATGTAAAGTGGTATTGAATCTGGCGTAGAAGGCAGACGGCGAGGAAGGATGAGCCAATAATTACATGTAGGCCGTGGAACCCTGTGGCTACGAAGAATGTAGAACCATAGACCCCGTCTGCAATTGTGAAAGGTGCCTCATAATACTCCATGGCTTGAAGCGCAGTAAAATATAGTCCTAATAAAATTGTAAGTGCGAGGGACTGAATAGCCTGTTTTCGTTCGCCTTCTATGATGCTGTGGTGGGCTCATGTGACTGTTACCCCTGATGCTAATAGGACGGCTGTGTTGAGAAGGGGCACTTCGAAGGGGTCTAGTGTGGTGATTCCTGTTGGGGGCCAGCAGCCTCCTAATTCGGGGGTTGGGGCTAGGCTTGAGTGATAGAAAGCTCAAAAGAACCCGAGGAAAAAGAATACTTCGGAGGTAATAAATAGGATTATTCCGTAGCGTAGGCCTTTTTGAACAGGGGGTGTGTGATGGCCCTGGAAAGTTCCTTCTCGGATAATATCGCGCCATCATTGGAACATTGTGAGAAGTAGAAGAATTAGTCCAAGGGTTATTAGTGTTGTTGAGTGAAAGTGGAACCAGATTGCTAGGCCGGATGTTATTAGTAGAGCACCGACGGCTCCGGTTAGTGGTCATGGGCTGGGATCAACCATATGATATGCATGTGCTTGGTGTGCCATTAAACGTTTTCTTGCAGGTAGAGGCTTAGAAGTAGAACAAATACATAGGCTTGAATCATTGCTACTGCAACTTCTAGAAGTGTAAGAAGGAAGAGGACAGCGGCAGTCAGGATTGCTACTGTGGGCATCATGGGTAGAAGAACAAATACAGCTGTAGCAATAAGTTGAATTAGTAAGTGGCCCGCAGTTAGGTTAGCTGTGAGTCGAACCCCTAGGGCTAAGGGTCGAATAAACAGGCTAATTGTTTCGATAATAATTAGTACGGGAATTAGGGGAATAGGTGTTCCTTCTGGTAGGAGGTGTCCTAAGGCGACTGTTGGTTGATTTCGTATCCCAATAATCACAGTGGCGAGCCATAGTGGTACTGCGAATCCTATATTTAGTGATAGCTGGGTGGTAGGTGTAAATGTATATGGGAGAAGGCCTAACATGTTGATGGTAATAAGGAATATTATTAGGGAGGCGAATAGTAGTGCTCATTTGTGCCCGCCCACGTTTAGAGGCATAAGTAGTTGATTAGTAAACCGGTTAATAAATCATGTTTGAAGGGTGATGAGTCGGTTGTTTAATCATCGAGAGGGGGGAGTTGGAAATAGTATTCATGGCAGGGCAATTGCGATAGCAATAAGTGGAATTCCTAGGAAGGAGGGGCTTGCAAATTGGTCAAAAAAGCTCATTATCATGGTCAGTCTCAAGGCTCAGTTTTGTGTTTTTCTTCGCTTATGGGGGCGGGCTCATTTGGTGTTGTGTGGTTTAAAATTTTAGTTGGGATAATAGTGAGGAAAATAATTCATGAAAACACTAGAATAGCAAATCAGGGATTGGGGTTTAATTGGGGCATTTCACTAGAGGTGGTCGGTAGTCACCAAACTTTGGCTTAAAAGGCCAACGCTTTGTCCAATAATTAGCTTTCTAGTGAGGCGTCTTCTAGTATAAGTGAGGATCAGCTTTCGAAGTGCTCTAGTGGAACGGCTTCAACTACAATGGGCATAAAGCTGTGGTTGGCTCCGCAGATTTCAGAGCATTGGCCATAGAATACACCAGGGCGTGAGGCGATAAAGGCAGTTTGGTTTAGTCGCCCGGGGACTGCGTCTATTTTTACGCCTAGAGAGGGGACAGCTCAGGAGTGTAGTACGTCTTCTGCGGAGACCAGAACACGCACTGGGGACTCTATTGGGACTACTATTCGGTGGTCTGTTTCTAAGAGTCGGAAGTGGCCTGCTGCAAGGTCTTGGGTGGGGATTATGTAGGAGTCAAAGCCTAGGTCTTCATAGTCTGTATATTCGTAGCTTCAGTATCATTGATGGCCTATGGCTTTAATTGTTAGGTGGGGGTCGTTAATTTCGTCTATAAGATAAAGAATTCGAAGTGATGGTAGGGCAATCAAAACTAGGATTACAGCCGGCAAAATGGTTCATACGATTTCGATTTCTTGAGAGTCTAGAATATATTTGTTGGTGAGTTTGGTTGAAACCATTGCAATAATAATATAAAGTACTAAGGTACTAATAAGGAACACGATTATTAGGGCGTGGTCGTGGAAGTGAAGAAGTTCTTCTATAACGGGTGATGCCGCGTCTTGGAATCCTAGTTGTGTGGGATGTGCCATTAAGCCTGAGGCTTAAGACATGCAGGGATTTAACCTGCAATTTCACCTTGACAAGGTGGTGTAATTTGCATTTTACTAATGTCTTTAGAAGAAAGTGACAGAGTGGTTATGTGACTGGCTTGAAACCAGTATATGGGGGTTCAATTCCTCCCTTTCTCGTTAGTTTGATCGAACTTGTACAAATGCTGGTTCCTCGAATGTGTGATATGGTGGAGGGCAGCCGTGAAGTCATTCTACGTTTGTTATGGTTAGCTCTACTGAGGATACTTCTCGTTTGGCGGCAAAAGCTTCTCAGAGAATAAATAGGAACATAATTACTGCTACCAGAGAGATGAGTGATCCAATAGATGATACTGTGTTTCAAAGGGCGTAGGCGTCTGGATAATCAGAATATCGCCGTGGCATGCCTGCTAATCCTAGGAAGTGTTGTGGGAAGAACGTAAGGTTAACACCAATAAATATTACTCCAAAGTGGATTTTTGTTCAGGTGTCGTTCAGGGTATATCCTGTAAATAGGGGGAATCAGTGGACGAAGGCTGCCATGATAGCGAATACGGCGCCTATTGACAGTACGTAGTGGAAGTGGGCAACTACGTAGTATGTGTCGTGGAGGACAATATCAAGTGACGAGTTGGCTAGAACAATTCCTGTTAATCCGCCTACTGTGAAGAGGAAAATGAACCCAAGGGCCCATAACATGGGTGTTTCTCATTTGATAGAGCCCCCGTGGAGCGTGGCAAGTCAGCTAAATACTTTGACACCTGTGGGGATGGCGATAATTATTGTAGCAGATGTAAAATAGGCACGAGTGTCTACGTCTATTCCAACAGTGAACATGTGATGAGCTCAAACAATGAAGCCAAGAAGGCCGATTGCTATCATGGCTCAAACCATCCCCATATACCCGAATGGTTCTTTTTTACCAGAGTAGTAGGCTACGACGTGTGAAATAATGCCAAATCCGGGTAAAATAAGAATATATACTTCTGGGTGGCCGAAGAATCAGAATAGGTGTTGGTACAGAATTGGGTCTCCTCCTCCTGCGGGGTCAAAGAATGTGGTATTAAGATTACGGTCTGTAAGAAGCATTGTAATTCCAGCAGCTAGGACGGGCAGTGATAGAAGAAGAAGTACAGCTGTTACAAGTACGGCTCATACAAATAGGGGTGTTTGATATTGGGAGATGGCTGGGGGCTTCATGTTGATGGTTGTAGTAATAAAATTAATTGCCCCTAGAATTGAGGATACACCTGCCAGATGGAGTGAAAAAATTGTTAGATCTACTGACGCTCCTGCGTGGGCGAGGTTGCCTGCAAGTGGCGGGTAAACAGTTCACCCTGTTCCAGCCCCGGCCTCAACGCCAGAAGAGGCTAGAAGAAGCAGGAATGAGGGGGGTAGAAGTCAAAAACTTATGTTATTTATTCGTGGGAATGCCATATCGGGGGCTCCAATTATTAGCGGTACAAGTCAGTTTCCAAATCCCCCGATAAGAATTGGTATTACTATAAAGAAAATCATTACGAAGGCATGGGCAGTAACAATGACGTTATAAATTTGGTCATCGCCTAAGAGTGATCCGGGTTGGCTTAGTTCGGCTCGAATAAGGAGGCTTAGAGCAGTCCCCACTATGGCGGCCCAGGCACCAAATACAAGATAAAGGGTACCAATGTCTTCGTGGTTTGTAGAAAAAAATCAGCGCGTAATTGCCACAGGTAGGGTAGCCGAGCGTTTAGGCGGTGGGTTGTAGCCCCGAAGACAGAGGTTTAAGTCCTTTCCCTATCATAGCCTTGTGGTGAAGAAACATGTTGGATTGCAAATCCAAAGACGTAGAGTAATACTCTGCCGGGGCTTTTTCCCGCCTTACTAGGCTAACGGCGGGAAAAGTAGATGGATGCTCGCTGGTTTGAGCACTTAGCTGTTAACTAAGATTTTGTAGGATCGAGGCCTTCCCATCTAGTAAGGCCTTAGTTTAATAAAAACATTTGATTTGCAATTAGAAAATGCAAGATAGAGTCTTGTAGGTCTTATCAGGGACTAGAAGATTTTCACTTCTGCTTAGAGCTTTGAAGGCTCTTGGTCTATATGTTATCCTAAGTCCCTAGGTGGCTAATATTAAAATAGCCGGGGTTATAGGTAGGAGGCCTAGTGCGATTGTGGTGGATAGGGCTAGTGGTAGTGAGGTTTGGGTCGTTTGAGTTCGTCAAGGGGTAGTTGAGTTAGTGGTGTTAGGGGAAATTGTGAGGGTTATTGCATAACAAAGTCGGAGGTAGAAGTAGAGACTGAGTAAAGCGGCTAGGGCCATGATTGTGGCGGTAATGGGCAAACTTTGTTTTGCAAGTTCTTGGAGAATTAGTCATTTTGGCATAAATCCTGTTAGCGGTGGAAGCCCTCCGAGTGATAAAAGCACTAGGGCAGTTGTTGTTGTTAAGGTTGGGTTGTTGGATCAGATCATTGCAAGGGTGTTGATTTTTGTGGCGGATGATGTTTTTAAGGTAAGGAAAGCTGCAGATGTCATAAAGATGTAGGTTCCTAGCGCGATTAGCGTGAGCTGAGGGGCATATTGTAGTACAATAATTATTCAGCCTATGTGTGCGATGGAGGAGTAGGCTAGAATTTTCCGTAGTTGGGTCTGATTCAGCCCCCCTCATCCTCCGGCTAATGTGGACATCAGTCCTAGTGTTGTGAGCAGAAGGGGGTCGATGGCTTGTGCTGTTTGGATAATGAGAGCTAGGGGGGCAAGTTTTTGTCAGGTTGATAGGATCAGCCCTGTTAAAAGATCCAGTCCTTGTAATACTTCCGGCATTCAAAAATGTATTGGTGCTAGTCCAATTTTTAGTGCGAGGGCGGTAATGACTATTGTACTGGCGACGGGGTTTGATATGTTATTCATATCTCACTCCCCTGTGATTCATGCGTTTGTTGTGCTTGCAAATAGGATTATTGCCGCTGCAGTGGCCTGGGTTAAGAAGTATTTTGTGGTTGCTTCTACTGCTCGAGGGTGGTGATGTTGCGCTATTAAGGGAACAATTGCTAGGGTGTTAATCTCTAGTCCTATTCAGGCTAGTAGTCAGTGGGAGCTGGCAAATGTAAGGGTGGTTCCTAATCCTAGGCTGGATAGTAGGATTATAAGTACGTAGGGGTTCATTGATGGAGGAGGGACTTTAACCGTCATGTTCGGGGTATGGGCCCGAAAGCTTAATTAGCTGACCCCATCTTAGAAAGTGGTGTAGAGGAAGCACTAAGAGTTTTGATCTCTTGAGCATGGGTTCGACCCCCTTTTTTCTAAGAACTGAGGGGATTTTAGCCCCTATTAGCCACTCTATCAAAGTGGTCCCTAGGCATTCGGGCACAGTTCCTGAGTTATAGTTGTGGGGGAAGGCCCGCTAGTGCGATTGGGAGGGCGATGTGTCATAGTACAAGGGCTAGTGTGAGAGGAAGGAAGTTTTTTCACACGAGATGTATGAGTTGGTCATACCGGAACCGGGGATAAGAGGCTCGTACCCACAAGAATACAATTGACAGTAGTGCAGCTTTGGTCATGAGGCTGATGGTTGTTAGTTCGGGGGCGTTTGGGAAGTGGGAGGCTCCCAGGAATAGTACGGCTGACAGAGTATTTATTAATAGAATATTTGCATATTCTGCCAGGAAGAACAGGGCGAAGGGTCCTCCTGCATACTCTACGTTAAACCCAGAGACTAGTTCTGACTCTCCCTCTGTCAAGTCAAAGGGGGCCCGGTTTGTTTCTGCTAGGGTTGAAATGTACCATATTGCGGCCAGAGGTCATGCAGGGGCTAGGAGTCAAATGCTTTCTTGGGCTGTGTTAAATGTTTGTAGGGTATATCCGCCTGAAAAGATAATTACAGATAGAAGAATAAGTCCTAGGCTTACTTCATAAGAAATTGTTTGGGCAACTGCTCGGAGGGCTCCAATTAGTGCGTATTTTGAATTTGATGCCCATCCTGATCCTAGGATAGAATAGACTGCTAGACTTGAGAGGGCAAGGATGAAAAGGACACCGAGGTTGAGGTCAATGACTGGGTAGGGCATTGGCATGGGTGCTCAGAGGGTTATGGCTAGGGTAAGTGCAAGAATAGGGGTGGCTAAGAATAAAAATGGGGATGATGTTGAAGGGCGTACGGGTTCTTTAATAAATAGTTTAACGCCGTCAGCAATGGGTTGTAGTAGCCCGTAAGGTCCTACTACATTAGGCCCTTTACGTAGTTGTATGTATCCTAGCACTTTTCGTTCAAGCAGGGTTAGGAAGGCTACTGCAAGTAGGACTGGTACGATATAGGCCAGGGGATTAATTAAGTGGTTCATTAGAGTGTTTAGCATAAACTGGGAAGAGGATTTGAACCTCTGGTTTAAAGGGCTTAGGCCTTTCGCAATTTACCATGCTCTGCCACCCCAGTATGTCTTTATTTTAGGCGGCAGGGGTTTTGGCCCTCCCTTTACTTAATTTATTTGTCTTCATTAATTAGGGGTGGGGCGTGCTTTAAGCATGGGCCCCTCTTTTCCGATCCTTTCGTACTAGGAAAAGTAGCGTTACAGATAGAAACTGACCTGGATTGCTCCGGTCTGAACTCAGATCACGTAGGACTTTAATCGTTGAACAAACGAACCCTTAATAGCGGCTGCACCATTAGGATGTCCTGATCCAACATCGAGGTCGTAAACCCCCTCGTCGATATGGACTCTGGGAGAGGATTGCGCTGTTATCCCTAGGGTAACTTGGTTCGTTGATCGGCTATAAGGCCGGATCATTTTTGGTCAGATGTTCTGTGGCTTAGAGATGTTTCTCTTAGTTTTAGGGGTTTGGCCCATTCCACTCGGAGGCTGGTTTTTCCTCCGCGGTCGCCCCAACCGAAGGTAAAAATTCATATTCCACTAAGTTCTTGCTTTTTGTTGAGTTGTTTAACGTGGTTGAATTTTGTACCTTAAGCTCCAAAGGGTCTTCTCGTCTTGTATACTTATACCCGCTTCTGCACGGATAGATCAATTTCACTGACCAGAAGGGGGAGACAGTTAAGCCCTCGTTTAGCCATTCATACAGGTCTCTATTTAAAAGACAAGTGATTGCGCTACCTTTGCACGGTCAAAATACCGCGGCCGTTGAACCCGTAGTCACTGGGCAGGCTGGACCTCCTATACTTAATAGTTGCAGGAGGCGATGTTTTTGGTAAACAGGCGAGGCTTGGGTTTGCCGAGTTCCTTCCCTTTCTTTTAGTCTTTCCTTTAAATATAGCACTCCAGTGTGGGGTTAACGATTGGTTTAATTGTGGGGTTTTCCTGGTTTTTTTATTGTCCACACTGCCCTCTTTGTTTGGGTTCGTTAATTTTCAGTGGTCTGTCCGATCTGATTTACACTTGTGCTTGGAGAAGAACGTGTCTTCTTGTTACTCATTTTAGCATAATTTCTTCCATGTTGGCATGGACTAGCCTGATATTTTTAGGGAAATAAGATTTTTTATCAGTATAATAAACTTTCTTCTGTCTGAGCTTTAACGCTTTCTATATAGGTGGCTGCTTTTAGGCCCACTAGAACAGGGTGTTTTGAATATTGTGATCTTTATTCTCCTGCGAAGGTTGTATCCTTTGTTAGAGGGGCTGTACCCCCTTTAACTAACTCCCGTATGTATCTCTTAAGTAAATCTTAAGAAGAATGTTTTGGTTTGGGGTATGCGGGGCTGAACTTCTATCCACTTCTCAGGCAACCAGCTATCACCAGGTTCGGTAGGTCTGTCACTTCTACCCGGAGCTCTTCCCACTCTTTTGCCACAGAGACGGGTTAGCCCTAAGTTATATAGGCTGTCTCGGGGTAGCTCACCTGGTTTCGGGGTATCAAACTAAAGATCTCTTTGCTTGAGGGTACTGGCTAAATCATGATGCAAAAGGTACAAGGTTTAGTCTTTGTTTTTTATTGCTTATATGGGTTGTTTCACTTCTCTTTCAGCTTTCCCTTGCGGTACTTTTTCTATTGCTCATTGGTCGAACCTTTTCTGTCTCCCATACTCAGGTAAAAAAATGGTTTAGTTTTTGGTGTTAGGCTATGTTTTGTTATAAACATTGTTGGGTTAATATTGATGGCTAAGCTAGCTGTTTGGCTCAGGGCGACCCAATTTGCATGGATGTCTTCTCGGTGTAAGTGAGATGCTTGGCTAACTCAGCCACGCCCTGAGTTTAATCCAAGTGCACCTTCCGGTACACTTACCATGTTACGACTTGCCTCCCCTTGTCAGTGCTTTGTTGTTATTTATCATTGTTGCGTTTTGACAGGGGAGAGTGACGGGCGGTGTGTACGCGCCTCAGAGCCGGGTTCAAAAGGACACTCTGCTTCCTTTTTACTACTAAATCCTCCTTCAAGCACTATTTCATGTTGCATATTCGTAGTGTTCTATTATAGAAAATGTAGCCCATTTCTTTCCGCTTCGTACGCTACACCTCGACCTGACGTTCTGGGTTGTGCCCATTTTGCTTACTTTTATTGCCTTCACAGGGTAAGCTGACGACGGCGGTATATAGGCTGGGGTGGCTAGAAGTGGTGAGGTTTAACGGGGGTTATCGGTTCTAGAACAGGCTCCTCTAGGGGGGTCTAAGGCACCGTCAGGTCCTTTGGGTTTCAAGCTAATGCTCGTAGTACCCTGGCGGACGTCTAATTGTAGTTGGATGTCTAGGTTTATGGCTGAGCATAGTGGGGTATCTAATCCCAGTTTGTTTCTCAGCTTTCGTGGGGTCAGGTGGGCTCTGCTAAAGCTACTTTCGTGGAGCTGGGCTTCGGACACCTAGAAGCGTATGACGGCCAAAGGGCCATTTGGCTTTATTATTGTGCTTTCCTTAACCACCCTTTACGCCGTGATATTATCAACTAGGGCCTCTCGTTTAACCGCGGTGGCTGGCACGAGTTTTACCGGCCCTCATTAACCCTGACTGAGTCAAGTTTTCACTTATGGCTTAATGTTTATCACTGCTGAATTCCCTTGGGGGTGTGGCTTGGCTAGGCGTCTTGGGCTAAAGTTTGTGCCTGATGCCCGCTCCTCGTCCCCGGGCAGGGGATTGAGGGCATACTCACGGGACTGCGGAGACTTGCATGTGTAAGTTGGGTTAGAGCTGATAGTAAGGTCGGGACCATGCCTTTGTGCATGCGGAGCTTCTTAGGGCCCATCTTAACATCTTCAGTGTTATGCTTTGTATTAAGCTACGCTAGC